TTTTTTTTTTTACGTATACGTATTTGTTTATGAATATGAATTTTGAAAGGTATATACGTGAGACAAAATCTACTAAATGAATCTTAATCTATTTCTTTTAAATACCCTACTATACCCTATAACCATATCGTAGTCTCATTTTATAATACCTCGGGAGCTAATGAAACTATTTTAGTAAAATTGAACTGTCTCAATTCTCGGGCAATCGCACCAAAAACTCGAGTTCCTTTTGGATTTCCTTCTTGATCAATCACAACTGCAGCATTGTCATCATATCGTATTATCATACCGTTGTCACGTTTCAGTTCTTTACAAGTACGGACAATTACAGCTCTGACCACTTCTGATCTTTCTAGGGGCATGTTTGGAACTGCGTCTTTGATCACAGCAACAATAACGTCACCAATATGAGCATATCGACGATTACTAGCTCCTATGATTCGAATACACATCAATTCTCGAGCCCCGCTGTTATCTGCTACATTCAAATGGGTCTGAGGTTGAATCATATCATTTTTTTATCTGTTTTTTACAATAAAAAAGTCGAAGAAAAAAAAAAAAAAGAAATATTATTTGTTCAAAAAAAGAAACCTGCACCCGCTATTTTTAAGGCCTATTTCTTTTTTATCCCGAAATGATGAATTGAGCTCGTATAGGCATTTTGGACGCTGCTATTGAAATAGCCCTTCTGGCTATATTTTCTGTTACTCCACCCATTTCATAAAGGATTCGACCTGGTTTAACAACAGCTACCCAATATTCGGGAGAGCCTTTACCTGAACCCATACGTGTTTCTGCGGGCCTTACTGTAACTGGTTTATCTGGAAATATACGGACCCATATTTTTCCACCGCGACGTGCATTTCGTGTCATTGCTCGTCGACCTGCTTCTATTTGTCTAGATGTGATCCAAGCGGGTTCAAGTGCCTGAAGAGCGTATTTACCAAAACAAATAGTATTACCTCGATAAGATATTCCCTTCATTCTTCCTCTATGTTGTTTACGGAATCTGGTTCTTTTGGGGTTATAGTTGATGGTTTGTTTTAAATTCCATCTCTACTACAGAACCGGACGTGAGAGTTTCTTCTCATCCAGCTCCTCGCGAATAAAATCAATTCGAATTAAAGATTTTGAATTCAATTCAGATAGAATATAATTGGAATGAATATATACATGTATTTAATAAGTAATATACTGAATCATTGATTTCATTTAATCTAGATCAAATCTATTATTCATTTGTATATATTATTTGTATATATAAATAAATCTAAATATATTAAATCACTATTTTTTCTTATATTTCTCTATTTTAGTTTATTATATTTATATATATTTTAGAATGTTAAAACAAATCTTTCTTTTGTTTTACTCTTTATCGTATTGGATTGACCCAATTTTAGCAAGCCAAGAAAATAAAGTTTTCGCGGGCGAATATTTACTCTTTCAATTTCTATTTCAGTTCTATCATTAATTCATAACTTTTCCGAATAGATGAATTGGTCTCTGGCCGGTTCCGCCATCCCGATCAATGAATCATTCGAATTCATTTTCACTAAAATCTTTTGAATTCACAGGTTCCATCGTTCCCATCACTTCTTACTTAATGGTTAGGTCTGAATTATACAACGGAGCTATTAGTTCTTGAGTCAATATTCTTAGTCTTTATTGGCTCGAAGCTCTTTATTTTTTGTTCGACGAGCAGATCCATTTAATGATGAATCCGTATTGATGCTTTATTACGCAGATTTTTTCTGAGATGACTCATAGACCTTACATATTGGAATGATATATCATCAATATTCTTTTTCTTTCTTTCTCTCATCCTTCCATTTATCCATACCCTTTCTTTTTTATTTCGATTGACAACAGATTTTTTAATCAAAAAAGATTTCAGTTGCTACAACAATATGAACAATATATCATATCTTGACTGGTTCTTTGGATCCAGATAATACGAAGTGATGAGTTGGTTATTACTTCTATAGTTATTTTTTTATACTATGGGGCTGTTTTTTTATACTAACCCTCAAAAAACCAACGAGTCACACACTAAGCATAGCAATTTTATCAAAAGATTCATTTCATTTTTATGAAACCCTATAGAATTATATTATAATAGAATTATAATTCTTCATTTTTTTTATTGAACAGAAAAGAAAAAGAAGAAAGCAATTTATCATTTTTCGTTCCATCGCTGGATAGAATGCAAAGGGAAAAAAATCTTTATTATTCCCCTTCTATAAAGATCCAAATTTTGATGCCTAATACCCCATAGATTGTTCGAACTGTATAGGAACAATAATCAATTTTAGCTCGAATGGTTTGTAGTGGAACCCTACCCTCTCTGATCCATTCAACACGCGCAATTTCTTTTCCGTCGATACGTCCTGCAATTTGCACTTGAATTCCTTTTGTATCTGCTTGTTCAGTTAATTCTATAGCCTTTTTCATTGCTTTGCGAAAAGAAACTCTATTTTTTAATTGTCCGGCTATAAAT